GTTCTTGTAGCTTATGAAAAAGCATGACACTGAAGATGTCAAGATGGCTGCCACACACACCCAAGAACAAAAGACTTAGTCCCAACCTTACTGTTAGTTTTTGCTAGGTTTATACATGCAAGTATCCGCGCTCCAGTGTGTATGCCCTGGACACCTTAATTAGGTAGATAGGAGCGGGCATCAGGCACACCATAACCGTAGCCCAAGACGCCTAGCACTTGCCACACCCCCACGGGTACTCAGCAGTAGTTAACATTAAGCAATGAGTGTAAACTTGACTTAGCCATAGCAAATCTAGGGTCGGTAAATCCTGTGCCAGCCACCGCGGTCATACAGGAGACCCAAATTAACATTATAACGGCGTAAAGAGTGGTCACATGCTATCCAAGTAACTAAGATTAAAAAGCAACTGAGCTGTCACAAGCCCAAGATGCCCATAAGGCCTCCTCGTCAAAGAAGATCTTAGAACAACGATTAATTGAACTCCACGAAAGCCAGGGCCCAAACTGGGATTAGATACCCCACTATGCCTGGCCCTAAATCTTGATGCTTACACCTACTAAAGCATCCGCCCGAGAACTACGAGCACCAACGCTTAAAACTCTAAGGACTTGGCGGTGCCCCAAACCCACCTAGAGGAGCCTGTTCTGTAATCGATGATCCACGATATACCTAACCATTCCTTGCCAAAACAGCCTACATACCGCCGTCTCCAGCTCACCTACCCTGAAAGCCCAACAGTGAACGCAACAGCCTAACCCGCTAGTACGACAGGTCAAGGTATAGCCTATGGAATGGGAGCAATGGGCTACATTTTCTAGACTAGAACATACGGCAAAGGGGTATGAAATAACCCCTAGAAGGCGGATTTAGCAGTAAAGCGGGACAATCGAGCCCTCTTTAAGCCGGCCTGGGGCACGTACATACCGCCCGTCACCCTCCTCATAGGCGCCCCCCCCCCCCCCATAAATAAATAAGCTATCCAGCCAAAGATGAGGTAAGTCGTAACAAGGTAAGTGTACCGGAAGGTGCACTTAGGCTACCAAGACGTAGCTTAAACAAAAGCATTCAGCTTACACCTGAAAAATGTCTGCTAACATCAGATCGTCTTGATGCCAAACTCTAGCCCAATCGACATGCCCGGGAATAACAAAGCTATTTAACACACCCAATTAAACCATTTACTAGTCCTAGTATTGGCGATAGAAAGGCCCCCATTGGAGCGATAGAGACTACGTCCCGTAAGGGAAAGATGAAATATTAGTGAAATACCCTAAGCTAAAAACAGCAAAGATCAACCCTTGTACCTTTTGCATCATGGTCTAGCAAGAAAAACCAAGCAAAATGACTTTAAGTTTGCCATCCCGAAACCCAAGCGAGCTACTTACGAGCAGCTATTATGAGCGAACCCGTCTCTGTGGCAAAAGAGTGGGATGACTTGTTAGTAGAGGTGAAAAGCCAATCGAGCTGGGTGATAGCTGGTTGCCTGTGAAAAGAATCTTAGTTCACTCTTAATTCTTCTCCAAGGAAACACACAAACCCTAATGAAGCGAATTAAGGGCAATTTAAAGGGGGTACAGCTCCTTTAAAAAAGAATACAATCTCTACGAGCGGATAAGTACTAATCAACCAACTGTATTGTGGGCCCTCAAGCAGCCATCAACAAAGAGTGCGTTAAAGCTCTACTCTTCAAAAATATAAGAACAATACGACTCCCTCCCCATTAACAGGCTAACCTATATTTAAATAGGAGAATTAATGCTAGAATGAGTAACCTGGGTCCTCCCTCTACGACGCAAGCTTACATCGGCACATTATTAACAAATTACCCATATACGACTAATCAAACAAGCAGAGTATTATGTACATTGTTAACCCGACAGAGGAGCGTCCACTAAGAAAGATTAAAACCTGTAAAAGGAACTCGGCAAACCCGTCAAGGCCCGACTGTTTACCAAAAACATAGCCTTCAGCAAACCCCAAACAAGTATTGAAGGTGATGCCTGCCCGGTGACTCACGTTCAACGGCCGCGGTATCCTAACCGTGCAAAGGTAGCGCAATCAATTGTCCCATAAATCGAGACTAGTATGAATGGCTAAACGAGGTCTTAACTGTCTCTTACAGGCAATCGGTGAAATTGATCTCCCTGTACAAAAGCAGGGATAAACACATAAGACGAGAAGACCCTGTGGAACTTTAAAACCAGCAACCACCTTAAATCACCTACTCACCTACCGGGTTCACTGACACATAAGCCACTGGTTCGCGTTTTTCGGTTGGGGCGACCTTGGAGTAAAACAAAGCCTCCAAAAATTAGACCACAACTCTAGACTGAGAGCAACCCCTCAACGTGCTAATAGCAACCAGACCCAATACAATTGATCAATGGACCAAGCTACCCCAGGGATAACAGCGCAATCTCCTCCGAGAGTCCATATCGACGGGGAGGTTTACGACCTCGATGTTGGATCAGGACATCCTAGTGGTGCAGCCGCTACTAAGGGTTCGTTTGTTCAACGATTAATAGTCCTACGTGATCTGAGTTCAGACCGGAGTAATCCAGGTCGGTTTCTATCTATGATGAACTCTTCCCAGTACGAAAGGATAGGAAAAGTGAGGCCAATACTACAGGCAAGCCTCCGCTTTAAGTAATGAAACCAACTAAATTACGAAAGGCTATCACACCACACCACGTCCAAGAAAAGGACCAGCTAGCGTGGCAGAGCTCGGAAAATGCAAAAGGCTTAAGTCCTTTAACTCAGAGGTTCAAATCCTCTCCCTAGCTTAACTCAACCCATGACTAACTACCCCCTACTAATTAACTTCATCATAGCCCTCTCCTATGCCCTCCCGATCTTAATCGCAGTAGCCTTCCTTACACTAGTAGAACGTAAAATCTTAAGCTACATGCAAGGCCGAAAAGGCCCCAACATCGTAGGACCATACGGCCTCCTTCAGCCCCTAGCAGACGGAGTAAAACTGTTTATCAAAGAGCCCATTCGACCATCTACATCCTCACCAATCCTGTTCACCACAACTCCAATCCTAGCCCTACTACTAGCAATCTCCATCTGAACCCCCCTACCCCTACCCTTCTCATTAGCAGACCTCAATCTAGGTCTACTATTCTTATTAGCCATATCAAGCCTAGCGGTGTACTCCATCCTATGATCTGGCTGAGCTTCCAACTCAAAGTACGCCCTAATTGGCGCTCTACGAGCAGTAGCTCAAACAATCTCATACGAAGTGACCCTAGCAATTATCCTCCTATCTGTTGTTCTTCTCAGCGGTAACTACACCTTCAGCACTCTCGCAGTTACCCAAGAGCCCCTATATCTTATCTTCTCTTGCTGACCTCTTGCCATGATATGATATGTCTCTACACTTGCTGAGACCAACCGCGCCCCATTTGACCTAACAGAAGGAGAATCCGAACTAGTATCTGGGTTTAACGTAGAGTATGCAGCAGGGCCTTTTGCATTATTCTTTCTAGCCGAGTACGCCAACATTATGCTAATAAATACTATCACTACCATTCTATTCTTCAACCCAAGCTTGCTCAATCCACCCCAAGAGCTATTCCCCGTGGTGCTAGCCACAAAAGTCCTTTTACTATCCGCAGGATTCCTCTGAATTCGTGCCTCCTACCCACGATTTCGATATGACCAGCTAATACATCTACTGTGAAAAAACTTCCTGCCCCTTACACTTGCCCTATGTCTCTGACACACTAGCATGCCAATTTGCTATGCGGGACTGCCCCCTTATATGAGATCTACGGAAATGTGCCTGAACACCAAGGGTCACTATGATAAAGTGAACATGGAGGTATACCAGTCCTCTCATTTCCTATAATTAGAAAAGCAGGAGTCGAACCTGCACTAGAGAAATCAAAATCCTCCATACTTCCCTTATATTATTTTCTAGTAGGGTCAGCTAAACAAGCTATCGGGCCCATACCCCGAAAATGATGGTTCAACTCCTTCCCCTGCTAATGAACCCCCAAGCAAAACTAATTTTCGCAGTTAGCCTACTCCTAGGGACCACCATCACAGTATCCAGCAATCACTGAATCATAGCCTGAGCCGGCCTCGAAATTAACACACTTGCCATCCTACCACTAATCTCAAAATCTCACCACCCACGATCCATTGAAGCTGCCACTAAATACTTCCTAACTCAAGCAGCTGCCTCAGCCTTAGTACTATTCGCCAGCATGACCAATGCATGACATACCGGGCAGTGAGATATCACCCAGATATCCCACCCAACATCCGGTCTAATCCTAACCTCAGCAATTGCGATAAAACTAGGCTTAGCCCCATTCCACTTCTGATTCCCAGAAGTACTACAAGGAGCCCCCCTCTCCACTGGTCTCCTCCTATCTACTATTATGAAACTCCCTCCAATAACCCTTCTATATATAACCTCCCCATCACTAAACCCCACACTATTAACTACTCTAGCCATCCTCTCAGTGGCCCTTGGAGGATGAATAGGGCTCAATCAAACACAAATCCGAAAAATCCTAGCCTTTTCCTCCATTTCACACCTAGGATGAATAACAATTATCATCGTCTATAATCCCAAGCTCACACTCCTCAACTTCTACCTTTATACTATAATAACCGCAACTGTATTCCTCACTCTGAACTCAATCAAAGTACTAAAACTCTCCACCCTGATAACCGCATGAACTAAAGTTCCATCATTAAATGCAATACTACTTCTAACCCTACTCTCTCTTGCAGGACTACCTCCACTAACAGGGTTCTTACCTAAGTGGCTCATCATCCAAGAGCTAACCAAACAAGAGATAATCCCTGCAGCTACACTCATGTCTCTCCTCTCACTGCTAAGCCTCTTCTTCTACCTACGCCTTGCGTACTGTACAACAATTACACTCCCCCCTCATACCACCAACCATATAAAACAATGGCGAACCAGCAAACCGGTCAACATCCTAATTGCTATCTTAGCCACAATATCCGTCACTCTTCTCCCTATCTCACCTATAATTCTCACCATTGTTTAAGGAACTTAGGATTAATTTAAACCGAAGGCCATCAAAGCCTTAAACAAGAGTTAGACCCTCTTAGTTTCTGCTAAAGTCCGCAGGCCATTACCCTGCATCCCCTGAATGCAACTCAGGTACTTTAATTAAGCTAGGACCTTCCAACACACTAGGCAGATGGGCTTCGATCCCATGATTGTGTAGTTAACAGCTACATGCCCTAACCAACAGGCCTCTGCCTAAGACTCCGGCACACAATTAATGTACATCAATGAGCTTGCAACTCACTATGAATTTCACTACAGAGCCGATAAGAAGAGGAATTGAACCTCTGTAAAAAGGACTACAGCCTAACGCTTACTCACTCAGCCATCTTACCTATGACATTCATTAACCGATGACTATTCTCAACCAACCACAAAGATATCGGAACCCTATACCTGATTTTCGGCGCATGAGCCGGAATGGTGGGTACCGCCCTAAGCCTCCTAATCCGAGCAGAATTAGGCCAACCTGGAGCTCTTCTAGGGGACGACCAAGTCTACAACGTAATCGTCACGGCCCATGCTTTCGTAATAATCTTCTTCATAGTTATACCTATCATAATCGGCGGATTCGGTAACTGACTAGTCCCCCTAATAATCGGAGCCCCAGACATAGCATTCCCACGAATGAACAATATAAGCTTCTGACTACTTCCCCCATCATTCCTGCTACTACTAGCCTCCTCCACAGTAGAAGCGGGAGTTGGCACAGGATGGACAGTATACCCACCACTAGCCGGCAACTTGGCCCACGCCGGAGCATCAGTTGACCTCGCAATCTTCTCCCTGCATCTAGCCGGTATTTCTTCAATCCTCGGGGCAATTAACTTCATCACAACAGCAATCAACATAAAACCCCCTGCCCTCTCACAATACCAAACCCCCCTATTCGTCTGATCAGTTCTAATCACCGCAGTGCTACTGCTCCTTTCTCTCCCAGTCCTCGCTGCAGGAATCACAATACTCCTCACAGACCGTAACCTTAACACCACCTTCTTTGACCCTGCAGGAGGAGGAGACCCAGTCCTATACCAACACCTTTTCTGATTCTTCGGCCACCCAGAAGTATACATTCTAATTCTACCAGGATTTGGAATTATCTCCCACGTTGTAACCTACTACTCAGGAAAAAAAGAACCATTCGGCTACATGGGAATGGTATGAGCCATGCTATCCATCGGATTCCTAGGATTTATCGTATGAGCCCACCACATGTTCACAGTCGGAATGGACGTTGATACTCGAGCATACTTCACATCAGCCACTATAATCATTGCCATCCCAACCGGCATTAAAGTATTCAGCTGACTAGCCACCCTCCACGGAGGCACAATCAAATGAGACCCACCAATACTATGAGCCCTGGGATTCATCTTCCTATTCACCATCGGAGGCCTAACAGGGATTGTCCTAGCAAACTCCTCACTAGACATCGCCCTACACGACACCTACTATGTAGTAGCTCACTTCCACTACGTCCTATCAATAGGAGCAGTATTCGCAATCCTCGCAGGATTCACCCACTGATTCCCCCTATTCACTGGATACACCCTCCACTCAACATGAGCCAAAATCCACTTCGGCGTAATATTCGTAGGAGTCAACCTAACCTTCTTCCCACAACACTTCCTAGGTCTAGCAGGCATGCCACGTCGATACTCAGACTATCCTGACGCCTACACCCTATGAAATACCATCTCCTCAGTGGGTTCACTCATCTCCCTAACAGCCGTAATCATACTAGTCTTCATCATTTGAGAAGCCTTTGCATCCAAACGTAAAGTCTTACAGCCAGAACTAACAAGCACTAACGTCGAATGAATTCACGGCTGCCCACCCCCATTCCACACCTTCGAAGAACCTGCCTTCGTCCAAGTTCAAGAAAGGAAGGAGTCGAACCCCCATATGTTGGTTTCAAGCCAACCGCATAGACCACTTATGCTTCTTTCTCATAGAGACGTTAGTAAAACAATTACATAGTCTTGTCAAGACTAAATTGCAGGTGAAACCCCTGCACATCTCTACCCACAAACATGGCCAACCACTCACAATTTAATTTCCAAGACGCCTCCTCCCCTATCATAGAAGAACTAATAGGATTCCACGACCATGCTCTAATGGTCGCACTGGCAATCTGCAGTCTAGTACTGTATCTACTAACTCACATACTTACCGAAAAACTTTGATCTAGCACGGTAAACGCACAAGAAATTGAACTCGTCTGAACAATCTTGCCAGCTATAGTGCTAGTTACACTTGCCCTACCCTCCCTACGAATTCTCTACATAATAGACGAAATCAACGAACCCGACCTAACCCTAAAAGCCATCGGCCACCAATGATACTGAACATACGAATACACCGACCTCAACGACCTTACATTTGACTCCTACATAATCCCAACATCAGACCTACCCTTAGGACACTTCCGACTACTAGAAGTCGACCATCGTGTCGTAGTACCAATAAGCTCCTCAATCCGAGTAATTGTCACCGCCGACGATGTGCTCCACTCATGAGCTGTTCCAAGCCTGGGTGTAAAAACCGACGCAATTCCAGGCCGCCTAAACCAAACTTCCTTCCTTGCTTCCCGACCCGGGGTTTTCTACGGACAGTGCTCAGAAATTTGTGGAGCCAACCACAGCTTCATACCAATCGTAGTAGAATCGACCCCTCTCGCTAACTTCGAAAGCTGATCCTCCTCAATAACTTCCTAATCATTAAGAAGCTATGAACCAGCATTAGCCTTTTAAGCTAAAGATAGAGGACTACACCCCTCCTTAATGACATGCCACAACTAAATCCAGCACCTTGATTTTTTATCATGACCATTTCATGACTCACCTTTTCCCTCATTATTCAGCCTAAACTCCTCACATTCGTATCAATAAACCCCCCATCTAATAAACCACCCATCACCCCAAGCACCACCCCCTGAACCTGACCATGAACCTAAGCTTCTTCGACCAATTCGCAAGTCCATCACTCTTAGGAATCCCACTTATCCTAATCTCAATAACATTCCCCGCTCTCCTAATTCCCTCTCTAGACAACCGATGAATCACCAACCGGCTTTCAACCCTCCAACTATGATTCATCAACCTAGTCACAAAACAGCTAATAATACCCCTAGACAAAAAAGGACACAAATGAGCTTTAATCCTCACATCACTAATAATCTTCCTCCTACTCATCAACCTACTAGGCCTACTACCATACACATTCACCCCAACCACACAACTATCTATAAACCTGGCCCTAGCCTTCCCACTATGACTTGCAACCCTACTAACAGGCCTACGAAACCAACCCTCTGCCTCACTAGGACATCTACTTCCAGAAGGCACTCCAACCCCACTAATCCCCGCCCTAATCCTAATCGAAACAACAAGCCTGCTCATTCGACCATTAGCCCTAGGTGTACGCCTGACAGCCAACCTCACAGCAGGACACCTACTCATCCAACTTATCTCTACAGCTACAGTAGCCCTATTCACCACAATACCAATAGTATCGCTCCTAACCCTACTAGTCCTCTTCTTACTAACTATTCTAGAAATTGCAGTAGCAATAATCCAAGCCTACGTTTTCGTACTGCTACTAAGCCTTTACCTACAAGAAAACATCTAACACCCACAATGGCACACCAAGCACACTCTTATCACATAGTAGACCCCAGCCCATGACCTATTTTAGGAGCCGCCGCCGCCCTCCTAACTACCTCAGGACTAACAATATGATTCCACCACAACTCCCCTCAACTTCTCATCCTAGGCCTACTTTCCACCTTCCTAGTTATATTCCAATGATGACGTGACATCATTCGAGAAAGCACATTCCAGGGCCACCATACTCCCACCGTACAAAAAGGACTACGCTACGGCATGGCCCTGTTCATCACATCCGAGGCCTTCTTCTTTCTGGGTTTCTTCTGAGCCTTCTTCCACTCAAGCCTAGCCCCTACCCCAGAACTAGGAGGACAGTGACCACCCGTGGGAATCAAACCCCTGGACCCTATAGAAGTCCCACTCTTAAACACCGCTATCCTCCTAGCCTCCGGGGTCACTGTAACATGAGCCCACCACAGCATCACAGAAGCTAACCGAAAACAAGCAATCCACGCCCTGATCCTAACAGTTCTCCTAGGATTCTACTTCACCGCACTACAAGCTATAGAATACTACGAAGCACCATTCTCCATCGCAGATGGAGTCTACGGATCCACATTCTTCGTTGCTACTGGATTCCACGGCCTGCACGTAATCATTGGTTCCACCTTCCTACTAGTATGCCTACTACGTCTAATTAAATTCCACTTCACATCAAATCACCACTTTGGGTTCGAAGCAGCTGCCTGATACTGACACTTCGTAGACGTCGTATGACTGTTCCTCTACATCTCTATCTACTGATGAGGTTCTTACTCTTCTAGTATATCCATTACAATCGACTTCCAATCCTTAGAATCTGGTTTAAACCCAGAGAAGAGTAATAAACATAATCCTATTCATACTAACCCTATCACTCGCCCTAAGCATCCTACTAACCGCACTAAACTTCTGACTAGCCCAAATAAACCCAGACTCAGAAAAATTATCCCCATACGAATGCGGGTTTGACCCCCTAGGATCTGCTCGACTCCCATTTTCAATCCGATTTTTCCTAGTAGCCATTCTATTCCTCCTATTCGACCTAGAAATCGCCCTACTGCTTCCACTCCCATGAGCCATTCAACTAGACTCCCCCACCACCACCCTGATCTGAACCTCCTTCCTCCTACTTCTACTAACATTAGGACTAATCTACGAATGAATCCAAGGCGGACTAGAATGAGCAGAATAACAGAAAGTTAGTCTAATCAAGACGGTTGATTTCGACTCAACAAATTATAGCTTACACCCTATAACTTTCTTCATGTCCTACCTACACCTTAGCTTTTACTCAGCCTTCACTCTAAGCAGCCTAGGCCTAGCCTTCCATCGAACACATCTAATCTCAGCCCTACTATGTCTAGAAAGCATAATGCTATCCATGTATGTGGCACTCGCTATATGACCTATTCAGATGCAGTCACCATCCTCCACCATCCTACCCATCATCATACTAACATTCTCCGCCTGCGAGGCAGGCACAGGCCTAGCCCTGCTAGTAGCCTCTACCCGAACCCACGGTTCTGACCACCTACACAACTTTAACCTCCTACAATGCTAAAAATCCTCATCTCAACTGCAATACTCCTACCCCTAGCCCTCACATCCCCCCTTAAATATTTATGAACTAACATTACACTGTATAGCCTACTAATCGCCACTGCCAGCCTGCAATGACTAACACCCACCTACTACCCAGGCAAAGGCCTAACTCCATGAACCTCAATTGACCAAATTTCCTCTCCTCTTCTGGTCCTATCATGCTGACTCCTCCCCCTCATAATCATAGCAAGCCAAAATCACCTAGAACAAGAACCTAGCATCCGTAAACGAATCTTTGCCCTAACAGTAATCCTAGCCCAACTGTTCATTCTCCTAGCCTTCTCAGCCTCCGAACTAATACTCTTCTACATTGCATTCGAAGCAACCCTAATCCCCACCCTCATCCTCATTACACGATGAGGAAGCCAACCAGAACGACTAAACGCTGGCATTTACCTTCTATTTTACACACTAGCTAGCTCACTCCCCCTACTAATCGCCATTCTACATTTACAAAATCTAATCGGCACACTCTACCTCCCCATACTAAAACTATCACACCCAGCACTAAACTCCTCTTGATCTGGACTAGTTGCAAGCCTTGCACTCCTGCTGGCCTTCATAGTTAAAGCCCCCCTTTACGGTCTGCACCTATGACTACCCAAGGCCCACGTAGAAGCCCCAATCGCCGGCTCCATACTACTAGCCGCCCTACTCCTAAAACTAGGAGGATACGGAATCATACGAATCACAATCCTAGTAAACCCCGCATCAAACAACCTACACTACCCATTTATCACTCTAGCCCTATGAGGTGCACTAATAACCAGCGCCATTTGCCTACGACAAATCGATCTAAAATCACTAATTGCCTACTCATCTGTCAGCCATATAGGATTAGTTGTAGCCGCAACCATAATCCAAACCCAATGAGCATTCTCAGGGGCAATAATCCTAATAATTTCACACGGCCTAACTTCCTCAATACTATTCTGCCTAGCCAACACCAACTACGAACGAACCCACAGCCGAATCCTCCTACTTACACGAGGACTCCAACCTCTACTACCACTAATGGCCATCTGATGATTACTAGCCAACCTAACAAACATGGCCCTCCCCCCAACAACAAACCTCATAGCAGAACTAACCATTGTTATCGCACTGTTCAACTGATCTGCCTTCACAATCATCCTCACAGGAGCGGCAATTCTACTTACCGCCTCATACACCCTATATATACTAATAATAACACAACGAGGCACACTCCCATCCCACATCACCTCAATCCAAAACTCCTCCACCCGAGAGCATCTTCTAATAGCTCTCCACATAATCCCTATATTCCTCCTAATCCTAAAGCCCGAACTGATCTCAGGCATCCCTATATGCAAGTATAGTTTTAACCAAAACATTAGACTGTGATCCTAAAAATAGAAGTTAAACTCTTCTTACTTGCCGAGGGGAGGTTAAACCAACGAGAACTGCTAACTCTCGAATCTGAGAATAACACCTCAGTCCCCTTACTTTCAAAGGATAATAGTAATCCAATGGTCTTAGGAACCACTCATCTTGGTGCAAATCCAAGTGAAAGTAATGGACCTATCACTAGTCCTAAACACATTCATACTCCTAACCCTAATCACTCTCTCCACTCCAATTCTATTCCCACTCTTATCTCCTAGCCTCAAAAACACCCCTAGCACCATCACAAACACAGTGAAAACGTCCTTCCTAATTAGTCTAGTCCCCATGACAATCCACATCTACTCAGGGACAGAAAGCCTAGTCACCCTATGAGAATGAAAATATATTATAAACTTCAAAATCCCTATTAGCCTAAAAATAGACTTCTACTCTCTCACCTTCTTCCCAATCGCACTATTTGTATCATGATCTATCCTACAATTCGCAACATGATACATAGCTTCAGACCCCTACATTACAAAATTCTTCACCTACCTACTATTCTTCCTAATAGCAATACTAATCTTAATTATCGCTAACAACCTATTCGTCCTATTTATCGGTTGAGAAGGGGTAGGAATCATATCTTTCCTACTAATCAGCTGATGACAAGGACGAGCAGAAGCCAACACTGCCGCCCTACAAGCCGTACTGTACAACCGAGTAGGGGACATCGGACTAATCCTCTGCATAGCATGACTAGTCTCTGCTACAAACACCTGAGAAATTCAACAACTCTCTTCCCCATCCCAAACCCCAACACTACCCCTACTAGGGCTCATTCTAGCTGCAACCGGCAAATCCGCTCAATTTGGCCTACATCCATGACTCCCAGCCGCCATAGAAGGCCCTACTCCAGTATCCGCCCTACTCCACTCCAGCACAATAGTAGTAGCCGGAATCTTCCTGCTCATCCGAACCCACCCCCTATTCAGCAACAACCAAACCGCCCTAACCCTATGCCTATGCTTAGGAGCCCTATCCACCCTATTTGCTGCCACATGCGCCCTCACCCAAAATGACTTTAAAAAAATCATTGCTTTCTCCACCTCAAGCCAGCTAGGACTCATGATAGTTACAATCGGACTAAACCTGCCAAAACTAACCTTCCTCCATATTTCAACCCATGCATTCTTCAAAGCCATATTCTTCCTAGGTTCAGGATCCATCATCCACAGCCTAAATGGCGAACAAGACATCCGAAAAATAGGAGGCCTCCAAAAAAATATTCCCACAACCACCTCATGTCTAACTATCGGAAACCTAGCCCTAATAGGAACACCATTCCCTGGCTGGATTTACTCAAAAGACCAAATCATCGAAAGCCTAAGCACATCCTACCTAAATACTTGAGCTCTACTACTAACTCTACTAGCCACGTCATTCACCGCAGTGTACACAATCCGTATGACCGTACTAGTACAGACCGGCTTCGTTCGAATTCCTTCCCTAACCCCAATAAATGAAAACAACCCCGCAGTGATCTCACCCATCACCCGACTTGCATTAGGAAGCATCCTAGCAGGTTTCCTCATCACCTCGTTCATTACCCCAACAAAAACACCTACAATAACTATACCCCTCTCCATCAAAATAACAGCCCTAGTAGTTACAGCCCTAGGAATTGCATTCGCCCTGGAAATCTCAAAAATAGCCCAAACCCTCCTCCTCACAAAACAAACTACCTTCTCAAACTTCTCTACATCCCTAGGATACTTTAACCCTCTAGCTCACCGCTCAAGCATATCCAACCTACTCAGCGGAGGACAAAACATCGCCTCCCACTTAATCGACCTGTCCTGATACAAAATCCTAGGCCCAGAAGGATTGGCTAACTTACAACTCATAGCAACCAAAACCGCCACCTCCCTCCACTCTGGCTCAATCAAAGCCTACCTAGGAACATCCGCCCTATCCATCATCATCATCCTCATATCCACATACAGAAGACTAATGGCTCTCAATCTACGTAAAAACCACCAAATCCTAAAAATCATCAACAACGCCCTAATTGACCTACCCACTCCACCAAACATCTCCGTATGATGAAACTTCGGGTCTTTACTGGGCATTTGCCTAATTACTCAAATCGTTACCGGTCTTCTGCTAGCCACACACTACACAGCAGACACCAACCTAGCTTTCTCCTCCGTAGCTCACATATGCCGAGACGTCCAATTCGGCTGACTAATCCGCAATCTCCACGCAAACGGAGCCTCTTTCTTCTTCATCTGCATCTACCTACACATCGGCCGAGGAATCTACTACGGCTCATACTTAAATAAAGAAACCTGAAACATCGGAGTTATCCTCCTCTTAACCCTCATAGCAACTGCCTTTGTCGGCTACGTCCTGCCATGAGGCCAAATATCATTCTGAGGCGCTACAGTAATCACAAACCTGTTCTCAGCAATCCCATACATTGGACAAACACTAGTAGAATGAGCCTGAGGAGGGTTCTCAGTCGACAACCCAACACTGACTCGATTCTTCGCCCTACACTTCCTACTCCCATTCGTAATCGTAGGCCTCACGCTAGTCCACCTAACCTTCCTCCACGAAACAGGCTCAAACAACCCAACAGGAGTGCCCTCAGACTGCGACAAAATCCCCTTCCACCCATACTACACTGTAAAAGACATCCTAGGATTCGCACTTATAATTTCCCTACTCGTAGCCCTAGCCCTATTCTCCCCCAACCTACTAGGAGACCCAGAAAACTTCACGCCGGCCAATCCCCTAGTCACTCCCCCCCACATCAAACCCGAATGATACTTCCTATTCGCCTACGCTATCCTACGATCCATCCCAAACAAACTAGGAGGTGTACTGGCCCTGGCCGCCTCAATCCTCGTACTATTCCTAATACCCCTCCTCCACACGTCAAAGCTACGCTCAATAACCTTCCGCCCCATCTCCCAAATCCTATTTTGAGCCCTAGTTGCAAACGTCCTCATCCTAACTTGAGTGGGAAGCCAACCAGTAGAACACCCGTTCATCATCATTGGCCAACTAGCCTCATTCACCTACTTCATAATTATTCTAGTGCTATTCCCTCTCGCGGCCGCGCTGGAAAATAAAATACTAAAACTTTAACTAACTCTAATAGTTTATAAAAACATTGGCCTTGTAAGCCAAAGATTGAAGAATAAACCCCTTCTTAGAGTTATCCACACCCCACATCACTATCAGGGAAAAAGGACTCAAACCTTCATCACCAACTCCCAAAGCTGGCGTTTTAACCTAAACTACTCCCTGGCCAATCCCTAAACAGCCCGAATCGCCCCTCGAGACAACCCCCGCACCAGCTCTAACACCACAAATAAAGTCAACAACAACCCCCACCCACCAATCAAAAGCAACCCCACCCCCTCCGAATAAAGAACAGCCACCCCACTGAAATCCGACCGAACAGACAACAACCCCCCACTATTAACCGTACCCTCCTCCACCAACAATCCTAACGCACCCACCATAGCAAGACCCACTAATACAACTAACCCTATCCCAAAACCATAACCAACAACCCCTCAACTCACCCAAGACTCAGGATACGGGTCTGCCGCCAACGAAACCGAATAAACGAACACCACCAACATCCCCCCCAAATAAACCATCACAAGCACCAAAGACACAAAGGAAACCCCCAAACTCACCAACCAACCACACCCAGCAACAGCCGCAACCACCAACCCTAACACCCCATAATAAGGAGACGGGTTGGATGCGACTGCTAACCCCCCCAAAGCGAAACATACCCCTAAAAACAAAACGAATTCTATCATAAGTTCCTGCTCGGCCTCTCTCCGAGAACTGTGGCCTGAAAAACCACCGTTACAAAATTAACTACAAAACTCTATTTAGTATGCTTATCACCCCCCCCCCCTTTCCCCCCCAGTACTTTTTTTTATACTGGAAGGGGATGGATAACAATGCATCGCACTCTCTGCCCCATCAGACAGTTCATGAAATGTAGGATAATCCAAATCATACGCTATGCCTCTCCACGAAGAACCCAAACATTATCTCCAAAACGGACCTCATTCGGCCAATACTACCAGCAGGCACTTTCTTGTTTCAGGTACCATATAGCCCAAGTGTTCCTACCTACAGCCAAGCCGCAAGCGTTACCCATACACCCAGAGACTTATCTACTATACACAACCTCCAACCAAGAGAACGAGGGATGTCCCAGTACACCTTTGCATTCCCCTAGTCTACTGAATTCGCCCACCTCCTAGGTAATATTCTCTAACAACAGCCTTCAAGCACTCCCAAGCCAGAGAACATGGTTATCTATTGATCGCGCTTCTCACGAGAACCGAGCTACTCAACGTTATACGTGAATTACGTTATTGCCCTCAGGCGCATAAACCTAATAAACTTGCTCTTTTGCGCTATTGGTTGTAACTTCAGGAACATACCTCCACCCTTCCCTCCTTCTTGCTCTTCACTGATACAAGTGGTCGGTTGAATATTCCTCTTTACTTTCATAACCTCGGCATACCGACCTCCTACACTTGTTTTTTTTTGGCGTCTCTTCAATAAGCCCCTCAAGTGCAGAGCAGGTGTTATCTTCCTCTTGACATGTCCATCACATGACTACCGCGCATATGAATCCCCTAACACCCAGAATGTCATGGTCTGACGGATAAGGTCGTCGCAAACTTGGCACTGATGCACTTTGACCCCATTCATGGAGTGCGCGCTAACTACCTCTAGACAACAGATAGTGTAATGGTTGCCGGACATAGAAGTTATTATTTCCTTTACTAGGAATTGTCATTCAAATCTAGTTTTACGCATCTCTTTTTTTTATCTTGACATTTTTTGTTTTTTTTGTTAAAAAATTAAACCATTTATCCCTACATTTTCCAAATCATTTGTCATCAATACATCATGAATTAACCTTCCTCTGCATTTTCTACTACCAGAAACAATGATCAATCATCATCACATCATAACCCACCCCAAAACAAATTATATAAACCAAATCTCCCTACCACTCGCCTTATTACGCCATCAAAAAACCAAACAAAAATATAAATCATGATCATAAATTACAAACCAACATCCTGC